TTATTGAAAAATAAAATATGGGGGACAAGAAATAAATTAATAAAGTATATAATCATTTAAAAGTTAAAACAATGGATTAAGAGAATAACGAATAATTAAAAGTAATAAAACAGGATAAAGAGGTTATTTTAAAATTTATAAATTAAAATAAAATTTTTAACCCAAACTTGCAAAAAGCTATTTCGTATATTTATAAATAAGGAGAAAGAAGAAAATATAAATAATGTTTTACAAAAATGAGAAAACGGAGAAGAATGAAGAAGATAAAAAAAAGGTGTCCCTTGCTATATTTTTAAACATAAAAGAAAAAGGGGAGGGGGTGAGTTTAGGGAAAAAAAAGGTGTCCCATGCTATATTTTTAAACATAAAAGAAAGGGGGGAGAGAGGAGTTTGTAAAATAAAGATATGTATTATTTAGATTATAAGATATAAAATAAATAAGGATCTTTAGGTTAAACATAAGTGAGATAAGTTAATGTACGCCCCAACAAATAATTGGGCCCTCTAATATTTGGAGGGAACAGATATCTTAAGAGCACGCGCGCACGGAGAACGTGGAAATAGTACTCTCCCCCCCCGAGAGCCCATGCTCAACTAGGGAGGGGGAGAGAGGAACATACTAGTTCAATGAGATATACAGAACAAATGAGCATAAGTAAATACTACTAATTATAAGACTATTAACTAGAAATGAAATAAGAGAGAGTAAAAGGAAATAATAGTAATATTATAGATCAATAAGGAAGAGATTAATATGGAAAGATACAATAGTAATATTATAGATCAATAAGGAAGAGATTAATATGGAAAGATACAATAGTAATATTATAGATCAATAAGGAAGAGATTAATATGGAAAGATACAATAGTAATATTATAGATCAATAAGGAAGAGATTAATATGGAAAGATACAATAGTAATATTATAGATCAATAAGGAAGAGATTAATATGGAAAGATATTGTAAATATCAAGTAGCGTATTAATTAATAAAAATTCGAGATTTAAATTAAGGTCCCTAGTTATATTTTAATAAAATAAAGTTTTATTTTAGCTTATTTATTTTTTAAAAAATATATTTTACATGTAATTTGAAGAAAGATTAAATAATGAATCTAAATGATTATTTAACCTTATATTCGCAGTATTTTATATTAAAAATTAAAGTAATTTAGAATTAGTACATTTAAAGTTTTGGTTAAATTTGTGCCAGCCACCGCGGTTAAACAAAAGAGGCAAAAGAATATTATTGGTTAAAGTTAATTTAAACAAGATTATAAAAATTTTATTAGCAGGTGAAATTAAAATTAATAATAAAGTCAGGGAATATAAAGATGAAACTTAAAAGATTAGGCAATAAACTAGGATTAGATACCCTATTATTCTAATTATTAAAATATAACTCGAGTAGTAACAGTTAAGATCTTAAAACTCAAAAATTTTGGCGGTGGCTTAACTAATCAGAGGAATTTGTTGTATAATCGATAACCCCCGATTTAACATACTTAAATTAGGTTAACAGCTTGTATACCGCCGTCAGCAGGAGATTTTATAAAAATATTTTCAAGAAATAGAAAATTGGATGTCAGGTCAAGGTGCAGTTAATGTTTAAGAACTAATGAATTACAATAATATAAGTTATACGGAATTTATGATGAAAAATAAAAGAAGGTGGATTGGGGTGTAATATTAAAAAGAATATTAATATGATAAAGGCTCTAAGCCGTGCACACATCGCCCGTCGCTCTCATTCCAAATGAGATAAGTCGTAACATAGTAGGTGTACTGGAAAGTGTACCTAGATTGACAAAATAAAGTTCACTAGAATATTTCCCTTACAAAGAAAAGGTAGCTAATAATAAGCTTGTTTTGAAAAATAATTTATATTAAAAATTATTATTAGGTAATAAAAAGAATTGAATGTTTAGTATTAAATAAAAATAAAATATAAAAATATAAGTACTGTGAAGGAAAAATGAAAGAAAGTAAAATTAAAGCAAAGTAATAAAATTATGTACCTTTTGTATCAGGGTTTATTAAATAAAAATAAATATATAAAAATCTCGATTTGAAGAGAGCTAAAATTTTAAGTTAGTTAAAGTAACAAATTTATTAAACATATAATTTTAGAAATGAAATATTAACCGGTCTTCAAGGTATCTAGTTTCTTAAGAAATAAATTTAATTTAGGTTATATAAAATATATACATATATTTTATATTTATATAACTAAAATTTTAGGGGATAAGCTCTAAAATGATTTAAAAACAGAAAATGAACTAAAAGTTATAGGCTTAATAATAGCCATTAAAATAATATGTTATAATTAACTTATATAAGATATAATTTTTATATTTTTAAGATTCTATTAAGAAATTTTTTAAAACGGAAGTAAAAAAGTTATAATGATAAAATAATTATAAAATATAAGTCTAATTAAGGAACTCGGCAAAGTAGAGCTCGCCTGTTTATCAAAAACATCGCTTTTGGATAAAATTAAAAGTATGGCCTGCCCACTGATAAATTTAAAGGGCCGCGGTATTTTGACCGTGCAAAGGTAGCATAATCATTAGTCTTTTAATTGGGGACTAGCATGAATGGCGATACGAGGCTCTCACTGTCTCAATTAGAATAATAAAATTTAACTTTTTAGTTAAAAGGCTAAAATAAAATTAAGGGACGAGAAGACCCCATAGATCTTTATAAATAATTAATAAAATTTTAAGAATAAATAATAATTAAAATTAAGAATTTATTGAGTTGGGGTGATTGAATTATAATTAAACTAATTTTAATGTAATCATTTATATATGTGTATATGATCCGTTATGCGAATAAAAGAATAAGATACCTTAGGGATAACAGCGTAATCTTCTTAGAGAGTTCATATCGAAAAGAAGGGTTGCGACCTCGATGTTGGATTAAAGGTAATTTTAGGTGTAGCCGCTTAAAGTCTAGGTCTGTTCGACCTATAAAACTTTACATGATCTGAGTTCAGACCGGCGTGAGCCAGGTCGGTTTCTATCTTTAATAAAATAGTTATTTTAGTACGAAAGGACCAAATATCTAAGCTAAGCTTTAAAGCAGACTATTAGTATTACTTTGGCAGAATTATGTGTTAGGTTTAGAACCTAAATAAGGATTTAGAATCCAGGTAATAAATGTTTATAAAAGATTTAATGATTAGAATAGGAAGAAGAATTTTATTAGTAATTTGTGTATTAGTGGGAGTAGCTTTTTTAACCTTATTAGAACGAAAAGTTTTAGGTTATATCCAACTACGGAAAGGACCAAATAAGGTGGGTATTTGGGGAATCCCTCAGCCTTTTGCAGATGCTATTAAACTTTTTACAAAAGAACAAACATATCCCGTGGTTTCTAATTATATACCTTATTATATTTCTCCTATTTTTAGTCTCTTTTTAGCTTTAGTAGTTTGAATGGTTTTTCCTATAATAGTGGGGATATTTAATTTTAATATAGGTTTATTATTTTTCTTATGTTGTACAAGTATGGGGGTATACACAGTAATAGTAGCAGGTTGGGCCTCTAACTCTAATTATGCTTTATTGGGAGGTTTACGAGCGGTTGCTCAAACTATTTCTTATGAGGTAAGATTAGCTTTAATTTTACTTTCTTTTGTATTTTTAGTAAAAAGTTATAATTTATTAGACTTTACGTTTTATCAAAAAGAGATTTGATTTTTGGTATTAGTATTTCCTTTAGCTTTATGTTGATTTGCTTCTTGTTTAGCCGAGACTAACCGTACACCTTTTGATTTTGCTGAAGGGGAATCAGAATTAGTATCAGGGTTTAATGTGGAATACAGAAGAGGAGGATTTGCTTTAATTTTTATGGCGGAATATGCTAGCATTTTATTTATGAGAATATTATTTGTAGTATTATTTCTGGGGTCAAATATTTTTAGACTGTTATTTTATTTAAAATTAGTGTTTTTAGGATTTATATTTATTTGAGTGCGAGGAACACTTCCTCGATTCCGATATGATAAACTAATGTACTTAGCGTGGAAAAGTTTCTTACCTGTTTCTTTGAATTATTTAATTTTCTTAACAGGGGGAATAATATATTACTTATAATATGTAAAATTTTAAGTAAGATTAAAAGGGGAATTGAACCCCTTTGATTTGCTTTCAAAACAAAATTTGTCCAACAATTTTAATCAAAGAATTAAATCATCCCATAATTTTAATGTTAAAGGGCTGAGGATAAAATAACTGAAATAAGTAATGGTTAAAATTTGGCCAATTAAAATAAACGGGGCTTCGACCGGACGAGCCCCGATTCAAGTTAGCAAGCAAACCATGGTTAGTAAAGATCAAAATAGAATCTGGTTGACTGGATAAAATTCTATACCGCGGAAGGCGCTTTTATTAGTAAAGGGGAGGATAAATAGGATGGCGATAGATAATACTAAAGCTAGTACACCGCCAAGTTTATTAGGAATAGAACGAAGAATAGCATATGCAAATAAGAAATATCATTCAGGTTGAATATGAACGGGAGTAACTAAAGGGTTTGCGGGAATAAAATTATCCGGGTCTCCTAATAAATAAGGATTAAGAAGAGTTAAGATAGTAAGGGAAAATAATAAAATTAAAAATCCTACAATATCTTTAAAGGAAAAATAAGGATGAAATGGGATTTTATCAAGGTTTCTGTTGATCCCTAATGGGTTATTGGAACCTGTTTGATGAAGGAATAAAAGATGAATTATAGTTGCTGCTCTTACAATAAAAGGAAGTAAGAAATGGAAAGTAAAGAATCGAGTTAGGGTAGCGTTATCAACAGCAAATCCCCCTCACACTCATTGAACAAGTATAGTCCCTAAGTAAGGAACAGCTGAAAGTAAATTAGTAATAACAGTAGCTCCTCAAAAAGATATTTGACCTCAAGGTAAAACATAACCTATAAAAGCAGTTCCTATTACTAAAAATAAAATAATTACTCCGATTATTCAAGTGTGGAATAGTATGTAGGAACCATAATATACACCTCGCCCTACGTGAAGATAAATACAAATAAAGAAAAATGAAGCTCCGTTAGCATGAAGAGTACGTAAAAGTCAACCATAGTTAACATCGCGACAAATGTGGACAACGCTGGAAAAAGCTCTATCGATATTAGCTGTATAATGTATTGCTAAGAATAATCCTGTCGCAATTTGAATAATTAAACATAATCCTAACAATGAACCAAAATTTCACCAAGAAGATAGATTAGAAGGTGCTGGAAGATCTACTAAAGCTCTATTTGCAATTTTCAGTAAGGGATGATGAGTCCGAATAGGTTTAAACATTAGTTATATGAACGTAAAGGGGCTTTATCAAAATTAGTAATAATAACAACTACAATTAAAGTTAATAAAAGATAAGAAACTAATAAAATAGTTAAATAAGCAGAAATAGAATTATAAAGTTTTAATAAATTAAGAGTTAAATCTTGTATTTTAAAAATATTAAAAATAAAATTATATATTAAAGGAAAAGGTTGGATGGCTGGTGTATTAAAAGTTAAAATATAAAGTACTAGGAAAATAGGAATTCTAAAGGGCAGAATAAGAAATATAAAAGCTGAAACAGAAAATATTTCATTAGATGCTAATCTAGTTATATAAATAAATAAAACTAGTATTCCACCTAGAAATACTAAAAATAAAATATAAGAAAATCAAAATCTACCACTGAAAATTCCTGTAATAATAGAAATTAAGATTGTTTGTAGTAAAAGAATTAAACCTATAGCAAGAGGGTGTTTTATGAAAATAAAAGTAAATCTAACTGTTAAGAGGCATGTTGTTAATATGGAAATAATAATAACAGGAGGTAGTTTAGTTAAAATATTAATTTTGGGGATTAATGACAAGAAAATTCTTTCTCCTGAAGTTTTAAGAATAATTTCAATTTTGGTTTACAAGACCAATGTTTTTCTTAAACTATTAAAACTAATGTTAAAATTTTATTGATTAGGGATTATATTTGTATTGGTGATAAGAGGTCTTTATGTATTTTCTTCTCGTCGTAAGCACTTGTTAGTAACTTTATTAAGATTAGAATTTATTTCTTTATCTTTGTATTTAATTTTAATAATAATGTTGTCATTAAAAAGAACAGAGTTGTATTTTGGAATAGTCTTTTTAACTTTTATTGTTTGTGAAGGTGCATTAGGATTAGCTTTACTAGTAAGAATGATTCGTACGCACGGAAATGATTATTTCCAATCTTTTAATGTTTTACAATGTTAAAATATTTTTTAATAATTTTGTTTTTGATACCTTTATATTTTTATAAAAAGATGTGGCATAATAGTCAAGTGGCTCTGTATTTAAGAAGTTTTATTATATTAATATCTTTAGGTAATTTTTTATGGTTTAGAAGTGTGAGTTATGGATTAGGAATAGATATTTTATCTTATGGTTTAATTTTATTAAGATGTTGAATTTCAGCACTGATAATATTGGCAAGTCAAAGTGTTTATGAACACTCTTATAACAAGAAGATATTTAGATTACTAGTAATGGGTTTATTGTTAATATTGTTTTTAACCTTCAGAACAATAAACTTTTTATTTTTCTATATTTATTTTGAGGCATCTTTGATTCCAACTTTATTTTTAATTTTAGGGTGGGGATATCAACCTGAACGGATTCAAGCTGGGTCTTATTTATTGTTTTATACTCTTTTTGCGTCTCTTCCTCTTTTAATTGGGTTATTTAAAATTTTTGAGGATAAAAATAGTCTTTTCTTTCCTGCTTTAACGACAGGAAATATGGGGAGATATAGAAATTTATTATACTTAGTTATAATTTTAGCGTTTTTGGTTAAAATACCCATATTTATAGTACATCTATGGTTACCAAAGGCACATGTTGAAGCTCCTATTAGAGGTTCAATAATTTTAGCCGGTGTGTTGCTAAAATTAGGTGGTTACGGGTTATTGCGGGTTATAACTTTTATAGGGGTAAAAAATTTGATATATAGATATTTTTGAATTAGAGTGAGTTTAGCAGGAGGGGTAATAGTAAGTTTGTTATGTATGCGTCAAAGAGATATAAAATCTTTAGTAGCATATTCTTCTGTAGCACATATAGGGTTAGTATTAGGGGGTTTAATAACAATAAATTATTGAGGGATTTGTGGAGCCTTCCTTATAATAGTTGCTCATGGTTTATGTTCATCAGGTATATTTTGTTTAACAAATTTATCTTACGAACGGTCTGGAAGACGAAGATTACTTATTAATAAGGGGCTATTAAACTTGATACCGAGATTGAGATTATGATGATTTTTATTAAGATCAGCTAATATGGCGGCCCCTCCTACATTAAATTTAATGGGTGAAATTAGTTTGTTAAATAGATTAGTAGGTTGAAGTTGAATTACAATAACTGGTTTAATAATCATGTCGTTTATGGGAGCCGCTTATACTTTGTATTTATTTGCTTATAGACAGCACGGAAAAATTTATTTTAGAAATTTTAGAGCAATAGGGGGTTATGTGCGGGAGTATGTTTTATTAATGTTGCATTGGTTACCTTTAAATTTATTAATTTTAAAGTGTGAGCCCGGTCTTATTTGGATTTAAATTTAAATAGTTTATAAAAATATTGATTTGTGGTGTCAAAGATGTAAAATTTACTTTAAATCATGTTAAATAAAATATGTATTTGTAAGGTGAGATTTATTTTTCTTATATTAGTAAGATTAACTTGTTTTTATGAAGGTTTAAAGTTCTTGTTGGTAAATAAAGTGATTTTTATCGAGTGGGAGGTAGTAAATTTTCAAAGAAGAAATGTGGTAATAACAGTTTTACTAGACTGAATATCTTTATTATTTATAGGTTTAGTATTATTCATTTCTTCTTTAGTAATTTATTACAGAGAGGAATATATAAGTGGAGATTATAATATAAACCGATTTATTTTACTAGTTCTAATATTTGTGTTGTCAATGATATTTTTAATTATTAGTCCTAATTTAATTAGAATCTTATTGGGTTGGGATGGTTTAGGATTAGTATCTTATTGTTTAGTTATTTATTATCAAAATGTAAAATCTTATAACGCAGGGATACTCACAGCTTTGAGCAACCGAGTGGGCGATGTGGCTCTTTTAATGGCAATTGCCTGGATATTAAATTTTGGAAGATTTAATTATATTTTTTATTTAACGAGCATAAAGGATAAAATAGAAATAATAATTATTGGAAGTTTAGTAATTTTGGCGGCAATAACTAAGAGAGCTCAAATTCCATTTTCAGCATGATTACCAGCTGCTATAGCAGCTCCTACTCCTGTATCAGCTTTAGTTCATTCATCGACTTTAGTAACTGCTGGTATTTATCTTTTAATTCGGTTTAGTCCTTTATTGGGGGGTAGAATAATAAATAAAATTTTATTATTAATTGCTGGTTTAACTATATTTATAGCAGGATTAGGGGCTAATTTTGAATTTGATTTAAAGAAAATTATTGCTCTTTCTACTCTTAGTCAATTAGGTCTAATAATGAGAATTTTAGCTATAGGTTTACCTAAATTGGCATATTTCCACTTACTCACTCATGCTATATTTAAGGCATTATTATTTATGTGTGCTGGAGCTATTATTCACAATATAAAGGATTCACAGGATATCCGAAATATAGGAAATTTAGTAACAGGGATACCCTATACAACAGGATGTTTAAATGTTGCTAATATAGCTTTATGTGGTTTTCCATTTTTAGCGGGATTTTATTCTAAGGATTTAATTTTAGAAGTGGCAAGTTTAAGTAGTATTAATATACTAAGTTATTGGTTATATTTTATTTCTACAGGATTAACGATATGTTATACTTTACGTTTATCATATTATAGATTAACTGGAGTATTTCATTTACCTAGATGCCACCCCGTTAACGATGAAAGATACTCGATATCTTATGGAATGACGGGATTATTATTTTTATCTGTTGTTGGGGGTAGAATTTTAATATGGGAATTATTTACGGTTCCTATAATAGTATGTTTACCTTTAGAATTGAAAACTTTGGCTTTAACAGTGACTGTAGTGGGAGCATGATTGGGATATGAAATTGCTAAATTTAGCATAAATATTCCGATACAGGGTTTAAAGTTTTACAAGTTGGTTAGTTTCTGAGGTTCTATATGGTTTATACCTTTATTGTTTACTTTAGGGGTAAGAAAAAGACCTTTAAAAATAGGGGATAAAATTATTAAAAGAGGAGACCAAGGATGAACTGAGATATTTGGTGCTCAAGGAATGTTTATAAGTTTTATTAAAATTTCTAGATTAAATCAATGAGTTCAACGAAGAGATTTAAAGATTTATTTATTTACTTTTGTTTTATGATTTACATTACTTATGTTATTACTTTGTCTAAATAGCTTATTAGAGCGTGACACTGAAGATGTTAAGGAGGTTATTTAACCTTTGGACATTTATAAAGCTAAGCTTGTCTTTACAGTGAAAGTGTAATGTTTTAAGTAAACTATATAAATAAAGATATTAACAGAATTTAACTGCTAAAAGAAGAGTTAGCGGCTCTTCATACAACTTGATATCTTAAATGGATAAACTATCAATTCTATCATTAACAGTGATAAGCCTCATTTTGGCTTCATTTAAATAAGGGTGTAATAACACCTAAGACCAGGTCGAAACTGGGTGCAAAAGTCGCTTCTTATTTAAGGCAGGTTAGTTTTACTAACACCTTTTGAATGCAAATCAAAAATTATTCTTAACTACAGCCCTAAGAAGATCAATCTAAAGCACCCTGGTTCCATTCATGGAAAAGACCTCCTAAAAGAATTACTAAAAAGAATATACCCGTATAAAATCAGTAAAATAAGGATGAAATCTGTATTAATAAAATTAATGGCAATAATAGGGCAATCTCTACATCAAAAATTAAGAAAATGACAGCAATTAAGAAGAATCGGAGAGAGAAGGGTAATCGGCTGGATTCTTTAGGGTCAAACCCACACTCGAAAGGAGAACTTTTTTCACGATCGAGAATTTCTTTTTTCGAAAATAAAGCAGCTAAGATTATAACGATTGTGACAATTGCGATTAGTAAAATTCTCATATTTAAAATTGTAAAAATTATTTATCCTGGCATGCAGACTTTTTGGTTGGAAGCCAAATATACTAATATATTAGATAAATAATATTATCTACCTCATCAATAAATAGAAATATATAAAAATAATCATACAACGTCTACAAAATGCCAGTACCAAGCTGCGGCCTCAAAGCCAAAATGGTGTTGAGGAGAGAAATGTTCGAAATAATGTCGTAATAGACAAACTAAAAGGAAAGTTGTACCAATTAAAACATGAAGTCCGTGAAACCCTGTTGCTATAAAGAAAGAAGAGCCATAAACAGCATCTGCAATAGAAAAAGGAGCTTCAATATATTCATAGGCTTGTAAAGCTGTGAAGTATACCCCCAGAATTACAGTGAAGAACAGACCCTGTAAACCTTGAGTATGGTTACTTTCTATAAGGGCATGATGGGCTCATGTTACCGTCACTCCAGAAGCTAAAAGAATGGCTGTATTAAGAAGAGGAATTTGAAGGGGGTTAAACGGGGAGATTCCTGTAGGAGGTCAAGTAGCCCCTAATTCTACAGAAGGTGATAAACTTCTATGGAAGAACGCTCAGAAAAATGAAATAAAAAAGAAAATTTTTGAGACAATGAATAAAATTATTCCTCAACGTAATCCTAAAGTTACAATAAAAGTATGTAGTCCCTGGTAAGTTCCTTCTCGGGTAATGTCACGTCATCATTGGATTATAGTTAAAACAGTAATGATTATACCTAAACTTAATAAATAAGTATTATAAAAATGAAATCATTGTACTAAACCTCTAAGGGTAGCCATAGCTCCAATAGCTCCTGTAAGAGGTCAAGGTCTCTGGTCTACTAGGTGATAAGGATGATTGTTATGTATAGACATTAGTTTACTTCACTAGAGTAGAGGGTTCTTAAGACAGCAAATACATAAGATTGAATAATAGCAACAGCTGATTCCAAAGTAAGAAGGGCTATTTGTCCAATTAATAAAAATGAAACTAAAGTAAGAGATAAATGAGGTCCTGTGTTTCCTATTAAAGTTATTAAAAGATGTCCTGCAATTATATTAGCGGCTAGCCGAACTGCTAGAGTTCCCGGTCGAATAATATTACTAATAGTCTCAATACATACTATAAAAGGTATTAAAACTGCCGGGGTTCCCTGAGGCACTAAATGAGCAAATATGTGTTGAGTATGATTAATCCAACCATAAATTATAAAACTTAATCAAAGAGGGAGAGCTAGACCTAAGGTTATAGTTAAATGGCTAGATCTTGTAAAAATATAAGGAAATAACCCTAGAAAGTTATTAAAAAGAATTATAGAAAATAAAGAAATAAATAAGAAAGATCTTCCCGCGTGAGCAGTTGGGCCTAAAAGAGTAGTGAATTCTTTATGTAAAGTGGTGGTAATAGAATTTCAAATATATAAATAACGGGATGGGGCTATTCAGAAAGATAGGGGTAATAATAACAGACCTAGAAGAGTTCTAGACCAATTTAAAGAAAAGTTGAACACTGAACTTGTGGGGTCAAATACCGAAAATAAGTTTGTTATCATGGTCAAGAGAGTGAAGAAAAAGTAATAATAGTAAGTTCGTCAGATTTTTTAAAATTTGAAGGAATGGAAATATAGTAATTAATGACATTAAACAAAATAAAAATAAAAGTGAAAAATGAAAATAAAATCAATCATCTTAAAGGAGCTATTTGTGGAATTAAAAGATATAGGGATATAACCTATAACTTCAGTATGACATACTAATATTAATTTAACTAATCTTTTCACAAGAAGTAGACGTTACTTTACTATAATTGGTTTAAGAGACCATGACTTACTTTCAGACATCTAGTGACGAGTTATTAGATTTAGCTACTCAAGATAGAAAATTAGGGGCTGGTACACTTTCTAAAACAATAGGTATAAAACTATGGTTGGCTCCACAAATTTCTGAACATTGACCGTAGAAAAGACCAGGTCGGTTTATAAGGAAGCTAGTTTGATTTAACCGGCCCGGTATAGCATCAACTTTTACTCCCAAAGATGGAAGCGCTCAAGAATGAAGAACGTCTGCAGCAGTAATTAAAATTCGAATTTGAGCTTTTATAGGTAAAACGGCCCGGTTATCTACTTCTAATAAGCGAAACATATTATCTGATAAGTCGTTTGTAGGAATTATATAGGAATCAAATTCTAAATCGAGAAAATCAGAATATTCATATTTTCAATATCATTGATGCCCAATAGTTTTTAAAGTTAGAGAAGGGTATTGAATTTCGTCTAATAAATAGAGTAAACGTAGTGAGGGTAGGGCAATAAAAATTAAAGTAATAGCAGGAAGAATAGTTCAAATAACTTCAATTATTTGACCTTCAAGTAAATACCGATTTGTATAACTATTGAAAAATAATGTTAATATAAAATATCCTACTAAGGTGGTGATTATTACGAGAATAAGTAAAGTATGATCATGAAAGAAAGTTAATTGTTCTATTAATGGAGAATTTCTGTCTTGGAATCCTAAATTAGATCAAGTAGCCATTTCTAATAGAAGATAATCTTCCTTTGAGGAGCTTAAATCCTCTGCACTGATCTGCCATATTAGAAATTTAAAAGTGTCGGGAGTTCGCTGTAGCTATGCTCTGCTGGGGGTAAAGCATGAAACCACTCTACAGAAGAAGGTAATTGAAGGGGATAAACTACTTGACGGTGTCTAACAAAGGCTTCTCAAACAATAAAAATTAATATTAAGACTCCTATTATAGAGATAGTGGATCCAATAGTTGAAACAACATTTCAACTGGTGTAGGCATCTGGATAATCAGAATAACGTCGAGGCATACCTCTTAATCCAAGAAAGTGTTGAGGAAAGAAAGTTAAATTGACACCTAAGAATATAACAATAAAATGAGTTTTTAATCAATTAGGGTTTAAAGAAAGACCTGTAAATAAAGGAAATCAGTGAATGACTCCTCCTATAATAGCAAATACAGCACCCATGGAAAGAACATAGTGAAAATGAGCTACCACATAGTATGTGTCATGTAAAACAATATCAATTGAGGAGTTAGCAAGAACAACTCCTGTTAAACCCCCGATTGTAAATAAAAATACAAATCCTAAGGCTCAGAGCAGAGAAGGGCTGTAGTTTAATTGAACTCCATGTAAAGTTGCTAGCCAACTAAAAATTTTAATACCTGTGGGTACAGCAATAATTATAGTTGCAGCTGTAAAATAAGCTCGTGTATCGACATCTATGCCTACTGTAAATATGTGGTGAGCTCAAACAACAAATCCTAAAAGACCAATTGCTAATATAGCGTAAATTATTCCTAATGATCCAAAAGATTCCTTCTTTCCTCTTTCTTGACTAATAATATGGGAAATTATGCCGAATCCGGGCAGAATAAGAATATAAACTTCAGGGTGTCCGAAGAATCAGAACAAGTGTTGATATAAAATTGGGTCTCCCCCTCCCGCGGGGTCGAAGAAAGAGGTATTAAGATTTCGATCAGTAAGAAGTATTGTAATAGCTCCAGCTAAAACGGGGAGAGAAAGCAGTAAAAGAATGGCTGTAATAACAACTGATCAAACAAACAGGGGAATCCGATCTATGGTTAAACCTCTAGCTCGTATGTTAATAGTAGTAGTAATAAAGTTTACAGCTCCTAAAATAGAAGAAACACCAGCGAGATGTAAAGAGAAAATGGCTAAATCAACAGAAGCACCAGCATGGGCGATACCAGCGGCTAAGGGTGGGTAAACTGTTCATCCTGTGCCTGCCCCTCTTTCAACTATACTACTAGCTAAAAGAAGAGTTAAAGCCGGAGGAAGGAGCCAAAATCTTATATTGTTTATACGGGGGAAAGCTATATCAGGAGCACCTAATATAAGAGGTACTAATCAATTTCCAAATCCTCCAATTATAATAGGTATAACTATAAAGAAAATTATAACAAAAGCATGAGCCGTGACAATAACATTATAAATTTGATCATCACCAATTAGGGAGCCGGGTTGTCCTAATTCAGCTCGAATAAGTAAGCTTAAAGAAGTCCCAATCATGCCGGATCAGGCCCCGAAAATAAAGTAAAGAGTTCCAATATCTTTATGATTTGTGGAAAATAATCATTGTCGCGATAAAATGGCTGAGTATGAGGCAATAAACTGTAAATTTATTTAGGAATTATTATAAAATTCTTTTATCAGGTCTTATAGTTTAAAGAAAATATTAGACTGCAATTCTAAAGTTATGTTTTATTAAGACTTAAAAGATTTTTACTTTTATTAACAGCTTTGAAGGCTGTTAGTTTAATTAACTTAAATTCTTACGTTAAGAAATAGAAAACAGATAAGAGTGGGAGACCAAAAATAGAAAATATAGAAAATCATCAATTTAAAGAAGTTCAAGAAGAGACAGAAGGGAGTCATTTAGGGTTAGATTGTTTTAACAGGGCTGTAGTAAAGAAGATACGAGAATAAAAGAATAAAACAATTAAAGTTAATGATACTATAATAACAGCCAATCTAATATAATTATTTATTGTTAAAGCTTGAATTACAGCTCATTTGGGCAGGAATCCTAGGAAAGGGGGTAAACCTCCCAAAGATAAAAAATTTCTAAATATGAAAATATTATTAAAATTGTTGTTATCACTTAAGGAAAATAACTGGGAGAAATAATTTAATTGGAGATAATAAAAATTTATAATAATAGGAAGTCTCAATAAAATATAAAATATATAATATGAAATTCATAGAAAGTTTCTAATTAATAAACCAGCTAAAATTCACCCAATATGATTAATAGAAGAATAAGCTATAATTTTTCGTAAGGATGTTTGATTTAAACCCCCGAAAGCCCCAATTAGAGAACAAGAAATAATAACTAAAAATGCGAAAATAAAATTAGAAAATGTGTAGGAAATGAGAGCAATAGGAGCAAGTTTTTGTCAAGTTATTAAGATAAAACATAGGGGTCAAGTTAATCCCTCAATTACTCCAGGAAATCAGAAATGGAAGGGAGCCGCTCCTATTTTAATTAATAGTGCCGTAGAAAATAAAATTTTTATTTCTATAAAAGCTGAAGGTATAAATAAAAATATTTTTATAAGAAGAGAATAAAGAGTTGCTATGAAAAATAGGAAAATGGAAGCTATCGCTTGAGTAAGAAAATATTTCAAGGCAGCTTCTGAGGAATAAGGAGATTTATTAATTATTAACGGAATAAAAGTTAATAAGTTTAATTCAAGACCCAATCAAGCACCAAATCAAGAACTGGAAGAAACTGAAATTAAAGATCCTCTTAATAAAATAACGAAGAAAAGAATTTGGGAAGGATGATAAAATATTAGAAAAAGGATTATTCCATAGACAGGGTATGAACCTGTAAGCTTAAACTTAGCTTATTTTTCTAATTGGAATTATCGAAGGTACTTAAAAGTGTAAAGAGCACGAAGATTTTTGATGTCTTAAGGAATAGTTAAAATCTATTATAAGTAATAATAATAAAATAATGAAAGTAGAAATCTACATGATTTATTCTATCAAAATAATCCTTTAATCAGGCATTTCATT